TCAAATGCATCTGAACGGAGTAAAAAAGGGACTTCTTGGATATTCAAATTGGAATTTGTAACAGATATGTAAAGGAATTGATAAATGCTACTTAGACTTATGGGATTTTGTGTAGAATCTAAAATAAATGATTCAATTTCTATCATTTTTATGATATTCCAATCGGATTGGATACCAAAAAAAAGAAATGGAGTTAGGATTTGATCTGTTCGATGGGATAAAGACATACATAATAATAATCAACGCTCTATGCTCTATTTTTGATGCTTTTTTAGCACTTAATTTTTTGATTCTAGCGTTCACTAAAGGATTCGCAGAAAAGAAAGAAATTTCGACCCATTTTTCTTGTTTTACTAGAATACTTTTTGAGTAGAATACGATTGAGGTGCATAAGATAGCATAGTAAGAAGGCTTGTATTTAGTAAACATGTGTAAATAGTTATCTATATACATATCTTTACTCATTTATTACAGTTCCTTTGGGGACATCCAATTTTGAATTTTCTAGTCAATGAAAAATGGAAGCACTACAATTTGCTCATAATTCGCGATCTATGGGCATCAGATATAGATACACGATTAGATATTTGTAGAACAATCGAGGTTCTGGGGTTTACATATACTTCTATTTTCTCTTATAATTGAATTTGGGAATTCTTTTTTTATTGAAAATAATTAATACGGATTAGTTATGTATCAATTTGAATTTTATCTAATTAGGACTAGGAAAAGACAATTTTGATTCCAATCCGAGAATTGTTCATGAATTTACAAGCCCATTTAATAGTTAATGGTTCCAATTTCTCCTGAATTTAGGTTATTGGGACTGAAAAACCACATTTTTTTTTCAATAATATATATATATAGATAAAATAGAAAAGAATAGATAAAATAGAAAAGAATAAAATATAAATAAAAGAATATAAAAGAGAGGGAAAGTTTTTATATATTTCTGTTTTGAGATCCTATAAATCCAACAGAAGAAAGGGATGGATCCAATCAAAAAAACGAAGAAAGTCTTTCGGAACGGGGATGAAGTCAAATGCGATTCAAGATGAAAGTACAATAAAAAAAGAAATTGAGTATTCCCTCCACCCCAAGCAAAGGAGGAAGATTTTCATCTATTTCGTATCATTCTGGCGACATGGCCGAGCGGTAAGGCGGGGGACTGCAAATCCTTTTTCCCCAGTTCAAATCCGGGTGTCGCCTGATTAACAAAAAACTAGGAATCCCTTCTTTTTTGGTTTTGCTGATAGAACTCCCCGAATTTTCCTGAGCGGAAACAAATGGAAGAAAAAGATTCTTGCTACTTGCTTGATTCAAAACATACGGAAGCTAGGTTCTATAAAGCTAAAGTGCTTGAAATCCTTGCCTCTAGGATTGGATTCAAGGAAAGATTCTAGTTATAGTAGTGCAAGGGCCCGCATATAAAGATTTACGGATTCCCTTGCACTACTAACGGAGTGTTTAAGTACTGGGTTTTTAATTAGATTGCATAGTACGACAGAAAATAGAATTCGTGGTTTTGGAAAGAACTGAAGAGACTTTCTATACGGACTCGTGGGAGTCTTTTACTTTGATGGAAAATCGGCTTTTATAGAGCTCAAATGCGAAAATAAAAATAAAAAGAAAGCTTTTTATTTTTTCAAAATGGATTTCAAAACCCCTAGTCAAGAATGGAATAGAAGGCCCCCCCATTCTTTCACAGAGACAATCCTTAGACAGCAAGGATACGATCCAAGGGGAAATAACGATATGTCGTAGATAATGATCCATCTTGATTCTAGCTTTTGATATCTTTCAACAAGGAAGTCAGATTGAGGACAAGAAAAGAAGGAATAGGTCTTATTAGTGCTCCATCTTATTCTTACAACTTGCGAGGATTCCCTTGATACTTCCAAAGGTGTCACTGCCCATTTTTCTTGTGCTTAACGTTTTTAGATTCCGCTAGAAAAATAAGAAAGACCTTCTAATAACTTTGTTAGAAGCGAATTTTTTGGATCCTTTCATCAACGGGCTCGGGTCAGAATACCCTTTTGACTCTGCGCCAGTGATTCCACTATTATTAGTGAGTGAACAATAATGAAATAATTCCTTCATAGAGATAGGGGACATAATTTACATGGATATAGTAAGTCTTGCTTGGGCTGCTTTAATGGTAGTCTTTACATTTTCCCTTTCACTGGTGGTATGGGGAAGGAGTGGGCTCTAGAGGTACTACTAATTGAGCCGAGGAATAAAAGAAAACCGTATCGATTCTTTAGATCGTTTTACAAAATCTTTTTACTTTTTATGGTTTTTCTTTTTTTTTTTGTTTCCCTCTTTCTCTTTGCTGGTCCAAGAGAAGGAAAAGTTATGTTAAGGAGATACATACCTTCTATGCTATGGGAAATAAGATATACATTGCGGTTGCTCATGGAGAGACTGCGCATAATAGGATCGTACCTCGGGCAAGTCACACATTGCCCACTTACTTTCTTTACTTTACCGCTTTTTTCTTAGTTTTTTTTTATGCTTTATTCACTCATTTCATATCATGGATCACGAGTTTAAAAAGGTAGGTTTGACTCTTCCTTTTCAAAATCTGAAGCAATTCTCAGAGAACCACTCGGATCCACCGTTAACTCTTCAATCAATTTCTTTTTCGGAATACTAAAAGAAAATCCAGCAATTTTTTTTATACGCACATATTTCCTCATTGCTTTGATTCTTTCGATGAATGCCGGAATTCCTATTGAATCTAACTTAAATTAGAACCGTAATAGTAAGAATTGCCCTTCGGTTGATTATTTCAGATTGATTGGAATCAAGATAAATGAAATAGATGAAGCAAAGAAATAGAATTGAGATGCTATGTACATATATAAATACATATTAAGAAGATGGATATTCTAGATTGATTAATATCTATTAATCCTGTAGTTTTATACAATACAATTTGTTACATTACAATAAGAATAGCTAGTATGGCAGAAAGAAATCTTTCTGCCATACTAGCTATCGGATCTCCTAGAATACTATACCTTTGATTAGAGTCCGCCAATTTCATTTAAGACGCGAGATGAAAAGCCTTTATTTCTTCAATCGTTGACTAAGAAAACAAGTCAAGTTGGCTTCAAATTAATCACGTTGACTGACTGTTTTTACGTATATTATAAGTAAAAACGCAGTAGGAACTAGAATAAAAAGTGCAGTAGCAATAAATGCTAGAATATTTACTTCCATAATCTCTAATCTCTTTTTTTTTTGTCAATAACTCGGGATTTAATCCCATAGAGATGATAAATCTTTCGCCTGTGAATTCAACGGGATGGATTACACCCCGATTCAATATCATCGGATCAATATCATGAATAACAATATCTGAGCTATCAAATCAATTCATCGTCGAGAATTGAATAGTATAACATAGGAACATCTTTTATCCATACCGAATCAAAAATAGGATTCCTGATCCAATCCCCTTATTTGTCTTTTTTTATTTTGATTATTTTGATTTCTGCCTCTTTTCCATTCTTGTTTTTTCTATAACCTATTGCCTTCCTTGTACAATTATTTGCTTCAGTAGCATTTGACCACCCTTGGTTACAAAAAAAATCAAACAAAGAATAGAAATCAAATAGAAAATTAAAAAAGAAGTTCAGTACTTTTTTTTTAATGATCCCTTTTTTGTGGAAAAGAAAAAAAAAAAAGAATATAATAATATCTAATATTAATAAGTATGAGAAAAAGAAATCCAAGTCTAATATAAGGTACACAAAAAATCAAATAGTCCATTAAATTCACTAGGACTAGGTTAGAGTTTGTTCTTTATTTTTGTGAAAGTACCCCTTCCCATTTTTGAACTAAAAAAAAATTATTCATCCCACCTCTTATAGAAGAGGGGTTGTGGTCTTTATTTATTAATTAATATACCTTTCTTTGGATTAATAATGGGACGCGTATCTCAAAAGATACGTGTTCAATTTGAAGAGATAGATTGTTTCAAATTCAAACTAGTAATTCTAGTAATTGAAGTTAAACAAACTCGTAACCAGAAAAAGAAAAGGATCTATTTGGAATCTTAAAAGTAAACGTATTCTAGCAAATGAATTATGTTCAATTCATTTTGCATCGTACAAGAAATGAATTCCATTTGTGTATGCGCCCCCGGTAAATACAATGGTATTCTATTCCACGTGTATTATCGGCATCTTTTGGAATCCTAACTATGATGCTACCAATAATTGTAACAATCCCCATACGTCTCTCTCCCATTTGTTTGATGAGAAATGTGAAAAAAAAAAGTATTGGATTTGATTCCGTCGCGTCGGGACTGACGGGGCTCGAACCCGCAGCTTCCGCCTTGACAGGGCGGTGCTCTGACCAATTGAACTACAATCCCAGAGAAATAAAGAAGTATACATATTCCTATAATTGCATTTTAACCATTTCTATTTAGATTCAAATCGCCGTGTTGGAACAGAGGTTGGAATGATATATTGATATCTCTATATATCTCGATTGATTGCTCTCTCCATGCATCAATCATGGGTGGGTACTTATTTTAGTGAGAACGGCCTGGATTACTAATACTCCTTTAGTTATTTCCAAATCGAGTAATAAGAAATCTTTCAAAAAATAAAAAAAAAAAATGATTTTATTTATTTACTCTTTATTTTATCCTTAGACATCCTGATATGAAATCAGAGTGTTAAAAAAATCAACATTTTTGTTAACAAAGAAATATAACGAATCAAATAAAGCGAGAGGGATATATGCAATTTTACTTTTTTTTTTTTTTTGTGTAGTCGGAATTTTTGAAGAGCGTTATGAAGAACAAATGGTCTATATCATTTCCTGGTGGATCCGCGAATTCTTGGGCCGAGCTGGATTTGAACCAGCGTAGACATATTGCCAACGAATTTACAGTCCGTCCCCATTAACCACTCGGGCATCGACCCAGGAAGAATCAATTCGAAGCTTATTGAGAATCCACGATCAACCTCCTTTCGTTCGTA